CAGCGTAGGGTGTCCCTCTTCTTGGGCCTTTGAATCCAGAAGTACCAGCAGAGGCCCAAGAAACCACTCGACCTCGTACATCTGTAATAGTTACAATAGTATTGTTCAAACTTGCTTGAACATGAATAATTCCTTTTGGTATTCTACGTCCATTCTTACGTGAACCAATACGCCCATTCCTACGTGAACCAATTCTTGGTATAGCTTTTGTCATATTTTATCATCTCATAACTATGAGTCAGAAATATACAGAAAGAAAAGATACGGAAATATCCATTTCATGTTAAAAAAAATCCCTCTTTTGCCCCTCCTTTATTAAAAAAAAAGTTTTTTTTTTGGTTATCCTTGTCTCTGCTTATGTCTCGGATTGGAACAAATAACTATAATTCGTCCGCGCCGACGGATCAGTCGACATTTTTCACAAATTTTACGAACAGAAGCCCGTATTTTCATATTTATTATTCCTTACCTTAATGTTGAATCTATTTCTTGGAAGAAAATAAGTCTCTTGCATTTTTTTAATTGTATCGTCATGAAAATGAAAGGAATGCTTAAAAAATTATCTAATCGTTCGAATCTTTGTTTCGAAGTCTATAAATTATACGTCCCCTGGTTGAATCATAACGACTTACTTCAATTTTGACTCTATCCCCCGGTAGTATCCGTATAAAACTACGGCGGATCCTTCCCGAAATATAACCTAGAATTACATCTTCATTATCTAAGCGGACCCGGAACATACCGTTGGGAAGTGATTCAGTAATTAAACCTTCATGAATCCATTTTTGTTCTTTCATTCCAGGTAAGCTCCTTGAAGTATCAACTAATGGAGGAAAAGTTATATAATTCACTTTTCTTCTCTATAAAATAGGAAGTTAGAGATAAAATTAGGATACCGGAGGAGGAGGATCACCATATATATAACAAAAGTTCGCCTCCAATTTTTTCTCGTCTAGCTTCTCGATCCGTCATTATACCTCGAGAAGTGGAAAGAATTACAATTCCTATTCCACCTAAAATCTTAGGAATTTGTTGGTAGTTGGAATAAATTCGTAAACCAGGTCGGCTGATACGCTTTAAAATAGTTCTATGTATTCTTTTCCTAGTCTTTTTATGTCGCAGAGTTAAAACCAAGAAATTTTTGTTACCTTCTTGATGTTTCCGAATGTTTTCAATAAAACCTTCTCGTAAGAGTATTTTCACAATATTTTCGGTAATATTAGTAGATGCTATTCGAATCGTTCCTTTTTTATCCATGTCAGCATTTCTTATAGAAGTTATTATATTGGAAATAGTGTCCCTACCCATGGCGAACTATAATTATTGGTGTCTTCTAATTTTGATATAATTAACATGTTCTCTTTTTTGTTTGTTTTATTTTCTTTCATTTTATTGTGTATTTTTTTTTTAATATTATAAAAAAAGTATATGCGTGAGACACGATCTACTACTCCACTAAATTTGATCATGTTCTGATATATCATAGTCTCATCTAGTATTATTTATAATACCTCGGGAGCCAATGAAACTATTTTAGTAAAATTCAACTGTCTCAATTCCCGAGCGATCGCACCAAAAACCCGAGTTCCCTTTGGATTTCCTTCTTGATCAATGACAACCGCAGCATTATCATCATATCGTATTATGATACCGTTGTCACGTTTGAGTTCTTTACAAGTACGTACAATTACAGCTCTAATTACTTCGGATCTTTCTAGTGGCATATTTGGCACTGCTTCTTTGATTACAGCAACAATAACGTCACCAATATGAGCATATCTATAATTACCAGCTCCTATGATTCGAATACACATCAATTCTCGAGCTCCGCTGTTATCCGCTACGTTCAAAAAGGTTTGAGGTTGAATCATATTATTTTATTGGAATCTGTTATTTTAATGGAAAGAATGAAGGAAAGAAAAAAAGAAATATTTTCTGTCCAGAAATAAAGAAACTTGCAGTTGTTTTTTCATCCTCAATAGACCATTTAGTTCTAGATCCCCATCCTGACAAATTGAGTTCGTATAGGCATTTTGGACGCAGCTAGTGAAATAGCTGCTCTGGCTACAGTTTCTGATACTCCACCCATTTCATAAAGTATTCGACCTGGTCTAACAACGGATACCCAATATTCGGGGGATCCCTTCCCCGAACCCATACGTGTTTCTGCGGGTCTTACTGTAACAGGTTTGTCGGGAAATATGCGTACCCATATTTTTCCACCACGACGCACATATCGTGTCATTGCTCTTCGCCCTGCTTCTATTTGTCTAGCTGTGATCCAAGTGGGTTCGAGTGCTTTAAGAGCGTATCTGCCGAAACAAATATGATTGCCGCGACAAGATATTCCCTTCATTCTTCCTCTATGTTGTTTACGAAATCTGGTTCTTTTGGGGTTATAGTTGATGGTCATTTCTTAATTCGATCTCTACTGCAGAACTGGACACGAAAGTTTCCTTTCATCCAGCTCCTCGCGAATGAAAAGATTCACTAATATGACATATTACAGATACACATGGAAAAAATAATCCAATAAGACATTTCTCAATATTGAATTTGTTATATAGGAAGATGTATGTACGGGATATACAGATAGAATGTTTCTATTATGTATATTTATGGATTATAAATAATGTTTATAATGTTTTTTTTATAATGATCCTTATTTTGACCCTTCTCAAATGATGCCAAAATATTGTAATGTAATCTAAAGTTTCGCGGGCGAATATTGACTCTTTACTTTTTGTTATTTCTAGGTCAATCCATGACTTCTCGAAATAAATTCGTTTTTTCTCGGTTTGTTCCGCCATCCCACCCAATGAATTATTCGGATTTGTTTTCAGTAGAATCCTATGCAGTCACAGGTTTCATCGTTCCTATAGCTTCTCCATTAATGGTTAAGCCTGAACTCTGCAATGGAGCTCCTTCCAAAAATTGATCTTCTTGAGTCAATCTACTTAGTTTTTATTAACCCGAGGCTCTTTATTATTCATATCACTTTATTTTATTATTATTTTATATTTATTATTTATTCATATTCAGTTTTGATGCTTTATTACATTGCCTTTTATGAGGTAATTCATAGACCATACATATTGGAATCATATATCATTTATATTTTTGTTCTTTCTTTCTCTCATCCTTCCATTTATCTACATCTTTTTATTTTTGCTTCACAACCCATAAATAAGATTATTTCCATAAATAATCTTTTTTATAGAAAAGGTTTTAGTTGCAGTTGCTGCAACTATATGATTGATCCACCCATCTCATATAGTGACTGTTTCTTGGGATATCGATACTACGAAGCAATAAGTTAGTTATTAGTTTCTTATTATACTTATTTAAGTTAAGTTTAAGTAACTTATTAAGTTTAAGTAGGGGTCAGTCTTTTTTTTTAATCCCAACTCTTAACTCTAAAGAAAAATGAACGAGTCACACACTAAGCATAGCAATTCTAACAAATGGTCAATCAAATTTTTATTCAACCTTATAGAATTAGAATTGCTCATTTTTGTTTGATTTCATGGAAAAAGAATGAACAAGTTTGTGATTTTTTGTTCTATCACTGAATAGAATGGAAAGACAAATAAAAGTAAAATCTATTATTGCTCCTCCCAAAATATCCAAATTTTTATGCCTAATACTCCATAAATAGTTCGAATTATATAGGAACAATGATCAATTTTTGCGCGAATTGTTTGTAAGGGAACTCTCCCTTCTCTGATCCACTCGACACGTGCAATTTCTTTTCCGTTGATTCGCCCTGCAATTTGCACTTGAATTCCTTTTGTATCTGTTTGTTCAGCTAATTCAATAGCTTTTTTCATTGCCTTTCGAAATGAAACTCTATTTTTTAATTGTAAAGCTATATATTCTGCAAGAATATTGGGTTGCCCATAAGGTTTTTCCACTTTTGTAATAGCAATATTGAGTCTCCGATTCACAGAATGCAATTTTTTTTGTATATTCACCTGTAATTCTTCGATGCTTCCTGTTTGGCCCTCTATTAAGAAATTAGGAAATCCAATATAGATTATGACCTGGATCAAATCAATCCTTTTTTTAATTTCTATATGTGCAATTCCTTCGAAACCCGAGGATATTCTCCTATTTTTTTGTACATAGTTCTTAATACAATTCCTTATTTTTTCATCTTCTTGTAAACTTACAGAATAATTTTTTGGTTTCTCGAACCAAAAGGAATGATGATGTTGAGTTGTACCAAGTCTGAAACCAAGTGGATTTATTTTTTGTCCCATATTTTTCTATTATATTTTTTTCCACCCATATATTATATTTGACTATAAATAATATAACGAATCTAAATCTTAGATTTATCTAATAAAAATTTAGATTTTTCTTTTAATACAATTGTTATGTTACAAGTGGGCCTTTTTATACCATAACTACGTCCTCGAGCTCGAGGTCTTAATTTTTTGATAAAACTATTCTTATTCACTTTAGCTTCACTAATAAATAAATCAGTTTCCTTCAAATTCATATTATGACTAGCGTTTGCTGCTGCCGAATAAACCAGTTTTAAAATTTGATAACACGCTCGATAAGGCATGAGTTCCAATATCATAAGTGTTTCTTCATATGAACGCCCGCGAATTTGATCAATTACTCTTCGCCCTTTGAAAACAGACATATTACATACATTTTGAACTAAAATTCTTATTTTTTTACTCGAAATTTTTTTATTTATCATAAGGTTATGTATGATATCTCTCATCTCATCTATGTCTATGAATGATAATGTAATAGAATAGTATTTTCATTTTTTTGCGTGTAGCATACATATTTATTTATATTGTATAACATATTTAGATTGTATATATGTATATTAAATACAAATACATAAGTATATAAAGTATAAGAAATGAACTTAACGACGAGATTTATTATCGTTTCTCGCATGTATCGTAAAAGACAGAGTAGGTGCAAATTCTCCCAATTTGTGACCCACCATACGATCCGTTATATAAATAGGTAAA